GGGCTTCAACTCTCACATAAAGCTCTTGTTTCGGTAATTCAAAAGTTGGAGACGGCTTTTTACTAATGAATCGATATTCAAAATCATTCCATTCTGGATCCTTTTCTCTATCAAAGCAGCGGATTTCTAAATTCTCATATGGTCCTCCCGGAATTCCTTCCAGAGCCTGTTGAATAATTTTTATGGATTCCACCATTTCACCGATTCGTACTAAATAACGAGCTAATGAATCTCCTTCTTTTTGCCATTGAACTTCCCAATCAAATTCCTCGTAACACTCATAATGATCAACTTTACGTAGATCCCATTGTATTCCGGAAGCCCGAAGCATTGGTCCTGATAAACCCCAATTTATTACTTCCTCTCCACCAACAATGCCTATTCCCTCAACCCGTTCTAAAAAAATAGGATTTCGCGTAATAAGTTTTTGATATTCAACAACCCCTGTTAAAAAATAATCGCAGAAATCCAAACATTTATCTATCCAGCCATGAGGTAGATCAGCCGCTACCCCTCCAATACGAAAATAATTATGCATCATTCTCATACCTGTGGCAGCTTCGAATAGATCATATATTAATTCTCTTTCTCTGAAAATATAGAAGAAAGGAGTTTGTGCACCAATATCTGCCATAAAAGGTCCCAGCCATAGTAGGTGAGAAGCTATACGACTCAACTCCAACATAATTACTCGAATATAGCTGGCTCTTTTAGGTACTTGAATATTTCCTAACTGTTCCGGTCCATTTACGGTTATTGCTTCTGTGAACATAGTAGCTAAATAATCCCAACGTGTTACATAAGGCAGATATTGTACAATTGTTCGGTTTTCCGCTATTTTTTCCATCCCTCTATGTAAATAACCCAATATTGGTTCACAATCAATAACATCCTCACCATCTAGAGTAACAATGAGTCGAAGAACACCATGCATTGATGGGTGGTGAGGACCCATATTGACTATCATGAGGTCTTTTCTTGTAGCTGGGGCATTCATAGGTTTTTCCTCGATTCATTCTTACATGAATTGCTTAAAACAAAAATTAGTTCATCAAAATTCAAGATCTAATAAATCGAATAATTCAAAACGACTCTTTAAATTAATGAGTTTGTGACTCCCGAATATCCAACTGATTAATTAAATTTTTATAACGTATTTCATTTTTCTTTGACAAGTAAGACAGGAGTCGTTGCCGTTTTCCCAGAATTTTACGTAAACCCCTTTGAGATAAATAGTCTTTTCTGTGCAATTCCAAATGTGAAGTAAGTCTTCGTATTTTATTGGTGAAATTGAATACTTGAAATTCAATCGATCCTGGGTTTTCTTCTTTTTTTTCTTGTGAAATAACTGGTATAAATGAATTTTTTACCATAAAATAAAATGAGAGCTTCTCTTTCCCCCCCCTTTTTTATAGATTCTAGATATTTTTATTGATCAGTAATAATAATGACATTAATTTTCAATTTGGTATATACAATAATCTTAATTTTCTTAAGAATTCCTTATTTTGATTTTTTTTTTCAAATTCATTATTATTAATCAATCCAATTCAAATAGGTATACAAAAAATACTATATTTATGCATTGACAAAAGAAAAATTGTCGACTTCAAATAAGTCGATTTTGTTGATTCATTTATAGATCTAACGGATATATCATTGAATTAGTATCGTATCATGCCTCAGAATGGAAGGTAAGACAATGCGTGTGTGCATCTATTTGTCTTCGCATACCGGATATGTTACGGTAAATAGAAAAAAGAAAAATGTGGATTAACGAATTTTGAATCGCGGATACATATGTATCCTTACCATACTGAAACGGCTGCCATTATTGGTATCAAACCAATAGCGATTCATACAAGCTAAATCTTCTAATCGATAATTTGGCCAAAGAAAAAACTTTAAATTAATTAGTTTTTTTTTATCTCTATCAAGATCTTTACTTGTAGTCAAAACTTGACAGCAATTATTCACTTTATTCTCATTGTAAAATGATGTATCTCTATGCACACTATTTCTATTCCTAGGATTGAAACAAATTAGAATTCTCAATTCTCTACGACGTCTAGCGGATAAAATATTTTCAGGAACAAGCAAATCATAATGATTTTTTTCTTTATTTTCAGTCAGCTTTTGATCTCTTGTTCTTGTAATGGATTTATCAAAATTCTTCTTATCAACATAGCTTTTTTCTCGGTATCTTTGATTAATTTGGTGCTTTCTCTTATGAATCAACGAAAGGCCTATGGTTTGATACATACTAAATTGTTCATGGTTTTTTCTAGACAGACGAATTGGTTCGATACTCAATATTCCTTTTTTCATCAATTCCGTATTTTTATTCAATTCTGTAAGAGTGAAATCCTTCTGATTCTTAATTTTCATAATATCTAGACTTAGTTCTCCTCTTTGAATAGAGGCTATAGCAATTTCTTTTAGATTTATCAGTCTAAGCAGGAGACAATATACTTTGATATTATTCATTATTCTTTCATTTAAGCAATCACGCCAGTTCAATTGAAAAAGCAAATACCTTTTTAGGAAGCAATTAAGTTCTGCTTCGATGTTGTTCTTGTATTTCTTTTTTTTTACACCCTTTTTCATGTCCGATCCTGCATAATATTCTTCAACATCTTTTTCTTTCTTTGAGAGATATGCTTCAAGATTTACTCGACCTGCATATTCCGTTTTTTCTTGATTTCGAGTCTCTAACTCTAATTCAAGAGATCTTTTTTTTTTCGATGGTCTCAAAATATCTATTTTTTTCTTTTCAGTGATGTTTTTCTTTTCATTTTTATTTACATTAAAATTGAAAAAAAGTAATTTGATTGGTATGATCCATGGGTTACTTGTATATGCATTATAAAATATAAAAAATTTAGAGAAGAAAAAAGATTTCCGATTCGCTATGGAACGATTTGGTATTTCTACATTCATTCCCATCCAATCAAAAAACGTTTTTTTTTGATTGGATGGGTTGATTTCTTGATAAAGTGTAAAATAATAATCCGTATCGATCCAAGCCCCCAAATCCACTTTATCTCTAAGACCAAAATTCAGAATTCTCCAATCAAAATACTTTCTATCCAGATTTTTTTCCATATATAGAATAGAATCTTCTACTAGATAATTCTTGATAGGAATATCATCCGTCATATCAAATAATTTTTTTTTACGCGTGTTGTAATTATAAGAAGTCGCTTGGTTATTATTTGCTTGAAATAGCGATCTATATCCATAAATACATGAGTCCTTCTTATCTGCATAATTAATAGATTTATATGATAAAAGATCATACCCATATTGTTTTTTTTTTTTTTTATTTGTTAATGAGTCTACTTCTTGTTTTTTGTAAAGAAAAAATCCTTTTTTTTCATATGAATGACATTTGGTTAAATCCTTATTTTGAGCCACATGACGTTCATTCATTCTATTTCGCCATTTTTGTGGGACTAATCTAGACCATCCACCCTGAGATAAATCATATTGATAATGACCTTTTAACCAATTTGTCCATTGATTCATTACAGAATTGGGAGGGTTCTTATGTTTTAATTTGGAATGAAATATTCCTTGTACTCCAAAAAAAGAATCCTTTATTTCATTTTTAAGAAAAAGGGGTGTTCCATGATATTCAAAAACGGATCTTAATTTATATTTATATAAGTTAATAACTTGGGTTTGTGATAATTTGTAAAATACATATGCTTGTGACAAAGAGGATATGTCACAAGAATTCTGTGAATTCATATTACTAATATTACAAATTGATTTTTTTATAGTAGAAATAAAGTGAATTAGACTTTTATTTTTTTTATCACTTCTTTCTTCATTTTCTTCATTATTGTAAATGTATTTGTTAATAATTTTTTTTGTTGATTCAAGAAAAAGTTGTACATTGATCCTAGGAATATTAATGATACATACAAAGATATCTATGTATACCCTTTCCATGAAAAATTTTAAAAAATAATGTGATTTACGGGCTAATCGAACATTTCTTCTTTGTAATATCTGCCAAATATCTTTTTGTAATTCTAATCTTTTATCATCATAAGTTGTTTTCTTAGAACAAATATTTCTCTCTGAAATTAGAAACCCCTTTTTCTTGTCTTTTGTAAATTTTTCTATTTGTTTTATGATTGTTTTTGTTCTATCATTCAGATCTTTTATTTTTTTTTCTGTCAACGAACAATTTGTCCAATTAATAGATTGAATTGGAATGTCGGATTCGTAAATCATTGCATTAGTCTTACTGATTGTTGAATATTTTGGAATTTCATTCAATTCATATATTTTTCTCAATCCAAATATAAATAAAAGATTTGATAGTTTTTTTATTTTTTCTTTTAGAAATAGAATCCTTTTGAGAATACTTTTGATGATCCATTGTGCTGTTTCTTTTGAAACATTTAGAAAAAATTTTGTTCTTTCGTTTAAAACTTTTAGAACTAGAAAAAAATGCTTTTTCCAATGTTTTATTTTTTTTTGAAGTTCTTTCAAAATGGGATTAAAAAAAGAAAGTCGGTTTCGGGGAGAAGAAGAAAAGGGCAATTCTACTTCCATTCCGAAAACTGTTAAAAAGCAAAAATCCATTTTTTTCGCTTTTTTTTTCATTGGATCCTTTTCCTTTTGAGGGGATCGTAGCTTAGATCTGTATCTGTGCCAAGGTTTCAGACGAAAAGGAAAAAGGATCTTTATTTGAATACCTTCGGTTAGCCAGTTTTTCGGAAATTCTGTTTCAGATAATGGAACGCCATTATAGGTGCATTTAATATACATTTCTCTATTCCAATCCTTTAAATCCTCTGACCATTCGGGAAATTGAAATAATAGTATACGAACGATATTTTTAGTTATTATCAATGAAGGTAATAGAATATATTTTCTAATAATCGATTGCGTTACTAATAAAAAACCTCTTATTACTTGAGCATATATAATGTTATCCCAGGCTTCCGCTATTTCTATACGTTTTTCTTCCTCTTTTGTCTTAC